GATTACGTAGCTTAATGAAAGCATATCATTGAAGATGTTAAGATGGGCCCTAGAAAGCCCCGTGAACACAAAGGCTTGGTCCTGACTTTTCTGTCAGCTTTAGCTAGATTTATACATGCAAGTATCCGCATCCCCGTGAGAATGCCCTTGTTTTCCGCCCAGAAACCAAGGAGCTGGTATCAGGCACACCCCTTATTGAGCCCACGACGCCTTGTTCAGCCACACCCCCAAGGGACCTCAGCAGTGATAAACCTTAAGCTATAAGTGAAAACTTGACTTAGTTAAAGCTAAGAGGGCCGGTAAAACTCGTGCCAGCCACCGCGGTTATACGAGAGGCCCAAGTTGACAGACGCCGGCGTAAAGTGTGGTTAAGGAAAACTTTAAACTAAAGCCGAACGCCTTCAAGGCAGTCTGAATGCATTCGAAGGTACGAAGCCCCACCACGAAAGTGGCTTTATGACTCCTGATTCCACGAAAGCTAAGGAACAAACTGGGATTAGATACCCCACTATGCTTAGCCGTAAACATTGATAGAATATCACATAGATCTATCCGCCTGGGTACTACGGGCATTAGCCTAAAACCCAAAGGACTTGGCGGTTCTTTAGATCCCCCTAGAGGAGCCTGTTCTGTAACCGATACTCCCCGTTAAACCTCACCCTCTCTTGTTTTTCCCGCCTATATACCGCCGTCGTAAGCTTACCCTGTGAAGGAAATATATAGTAAGCAAAATCGGCACTGCCCAAAACGTCAGGTCGAGGTGTCGCGCATGAGAGGGGAAGAAATGGGCTACATTCCCTAATATTAGCGAACACGAATGATTGTAATGAAAACGTACATCTGAAGGAGGATTTAGCAGTAAGGGGAAAATAGAGTGTTCCCCTGAAGCCGGCTCTGAAGTGCGCACATACCGCCCGTCACTCTCCCCAAGCTCACAAGTTCTACATAACTAAAATGCTATTAATACGCGAAGGGGAGGCAAGTCGTAACATGGTAAGTGTACCGGAAGGTGCACTTGGACAAATATTAGAGTATAGCTAAAGTCATAGCCTTTCCCTTACACTGAAAAATTATCCGTTCAACCCGGGTTACTCTAATGCCAACCAGCTAGCCCACCCAACAAAAAACAACAGTCCAATATTAATAACCCCAAAGACACCCCCCTCCCCGCTTAATCAAACCATTTTACCCCCTCAGTATGGGCGACAGAAAAGGAACTACCGGAGCAATAGAGAAAGTACCGCAAGGGAATGCTGAAAAAGAAATGAAATAATTCAGTGAAGCCCAAAAAAGCAGAGATTACACCTCGTACCTTTTGCATCATGATTTAGCTAGTACCCCCCAAGCAAAGAGCACTTTAGTTTGGACCCCCGAAACTACGTGAGCTACTCCAAGACAGCCTATCAATAGGGCAAACCCGTCTCTGTGGCAATAGAGTGGGAAGATCTTTGAGTAGAGGTGACAGACCTACCGAACCTAGTTATAGCTGGTTGCCTGAGAATTGGATAAGAGTTCAGCCTCTAGGCTTCTCCCTTCAATCCCGGTACTTCACCACTACCGATATCTAAAGAAGCCTTGAGAGTTAATCAAAGGGGGAACAGCTCCTTTGACACAAAACACAACTTTCCCAGGAGGGTAAAGATCATAATTACTAAAGGGATATTGCCCTGGTGGGCTTAAGAGCAGCCACCCAAGCAGAAAGCGTTCAAGCTCAAGCATTTGACCTTACCCATATATTTCGATAACCATATCCTAACCCCCTAAGCACTATCAGGCCATCTCATGCATACATGAGAGTGCACATGCTAATATGAGTAATAAGAGAGTTCACCCCTCTCTCCTTGCACACGTGTATATCGGCTACGAACCCCCACCGAAACTTAACGGTCCCAAACAAAGAGGGTCCTGAACAACAAGTAACCAACTAGAAAAACATCCAATAAACAACCGTTAACCCAACACTGGTGTGCCTGTAAGGAAAGACTAAAAGAAAGAGAAGGAACTCGGCAAATATTAAAAGCCTCGCCTGTTTACCAAAAACATCGCCTCTTGCAAAAATAAGGAATAAGAGGTCCAGCCTGCCCTGTGACTATATGTTCAACGGCCGCGGTATTTTAACCGTGCGAAGGTAGCGTAATCACTTGTCTTTTAAATGGAGACCTGTATGAATGGCATTACGAGGGCTTAACTGTCTCCTTTTTCAAGTCAATGAAATTGATCTCCCCGTGCAGAAGCGGGGATAATTCCATAAGACGAGAAGACCCTATGGAGCTTTAGACACCAAGGCATATCATGTTACCTACCCCTAAACCCAGGGAATTAAACCTATTGAGCTATGCCCCTATGTCTTCGGTTGGGGCGACCACGGGGAAATAAAGAACCCCCGCGTGGAATGGGAGCACTTACTCCTACGACCAAGAGCTGCAGCTCTAACGAACAGAATTTTTGACCAATAAAGATCCGGCAATGCCGATCAACGGACCAAGTTACCCTAGGGATAACAGCGCAATCCCCTTTTAGAGCCCGTATCAACAAGGGGGTTTACGACCTCGATGTTGGATCAGGACATCCTAATGGTGCAGCCGCTATTAAGGGTTCGTTTGTTCAACGATTAAAGTCCTACGTGATCTGAGTTCAGACCGGAGTAATCCAGGTCAGTTTCTATCTATGACATGTTCTTTTCTAGTACGAAAGGACCAAAAAGAAGAGGCCCATGCTCAAAGCACGCCTCCCTCCTCCTATTGAAAACAACTAAAATAGGCAAAAGAGCATACCCCTTTATGCCGGAGATACACGGTATATTTGGTGTGGCAGAGCCCGGACATTGCAATAGGCCTAAGCCCTTTATACAGAGGTTCAACTCCTCTCTCCAACTATGATTAGTCTTCTCATAACTCACATCCTTAACCCCCTAGCCTTCATTGTACCCGTCCTACTTGCTGTAGCTTTCCTCACCCTTATTGAACGAAAAGTACTGGGGTACATACAGCTGCGAAAAGGGCCAAATATTGTAGGGCCCTATGGGCTCCTTCAACCCATTGCAGATGGAGTCAAACTATTTATTAAAGAACCCATTCGACCCTCCACCTCCTCCCCTGTCCTTTTCCTCTTGGCCCCAATACTTGCCCTAACCCTGGCCCTCACCCTCTGAGCCCCCTTGCCCCTCCCTTACCCTGTGACGGACATAAACTTAGGCATTTTGTTTATCCTCGCCCTCTCGAGCTTGGCAGTATATTCAATTCTTGGTTCAGGCTGAGCCTCAAATTCAAAATATGCTCTCATCGGAGCCTTGCGAGCTGTAGCCCAGACTATTTCCTACGAAGTCAGCCTGGGGCTTATCCTTCTAAACGCTATTATCTTCACGGGCGGCTTCACACTACAGACTTTCAACACTGCCCAAGAAGCTATTTGATTAGCCGTCCCCGCCTGACCCTTAGCCGCAATATGGTACATTTCAACCCTAGCGGAGACAAACCGAGCCCCCTTTGACCTAACTGAAGGGGAGTCTGAACTAGTCTCCGGCTTCAACATTGAGTATGCAGGAGGCCCCTTCGCCTTATTTTTCCTAGCAGAGTATGCAAATATTTTACTCATAAATACACTCTCCGCCACACTATTTCTTGGCGCCTCTCATATCCCAACAATACCAGAGCTAACCACCACTAACCTAATGATTAAGGCAGCCCTCCTCTCAATGGTTTTTCTCTGGGTTCGAGCGTCCTACCCCCGATTCCGATACGATCAACTCATGCATCTTATTTGAAAAAACTTTCTCCCCCTGACATTAGCCCTAGTGATTTGACACCTCGCACTCCCCATCGCATTTGCAGGCCTACCCCCTCAGCTATAGCCCCGGACTCGTGCCTGAAACCTAAGGGCCACTTTGATAGAGTGTACTATGGGGGTTAAAGTCCCCCCGACTCCTTAGAAAGAAGGGACTCGAACCCTAACTTAAGGGCTCAAACCCCTTCGTGCTTCCACTTACACCACTTCCTAGTAAGATCAGCTAATTAAGCTTTTGGGCCCATACCCCAAACACGTTGGTTAAAATCCCTCTCTTACTGATGAACCCGTACATTTTGGCCACCCTCCTTTTCGGCCTAGGCCTAGGAACCACGATTACATTTGCAAGCTCCCATTGACTCCTCGCATGAATGGGCCTTGAAATAAACACCCTCGCCATTATCCCCCTAATAGCACAAAACCATCATCCACGGGCGGTTGAAGCAACCACTAAGTATTTTCTGACCCAGGCCACTGCAGCTGCTATGTTACTATTTGCCGGCACCACCAATGCTTGATTTACCGGTCAATGAAGTATTGAGCAAATGACACACCCTCTTCCCACCACTATGATGATTCTTGCACTCGCACTAAAGATTGGACTGGCCCCCGTCCACACCTGACTACCTGAAGTCCTCCAGGGCCTAGACCTCACTACAGGGCTTATCCTTTCCACCTGGCAAAAACTCGCCCCTTTTGCCCTCCTCGTACAAATTTCCCCCGAAAACTCGACCCTCCTAATTACGCTTGGCCTAACCTCCACCCTCGTAGGGGGCTGAGGCGGACTAAACCAAACCCAACTACGGAAAATCCTAGCCTACTCCTCAATCGCCCACCTCGGGTGAATGATCTTAGTACTACAGTTCTCCCCCTCCCTTACCCTTCTAACCCTCCTCACCTACCTAATTATGACATTCTCAACTTTCCTAGTGTTCAAACTAAATAAGGCAACAAACATTAATGCCCTTGCTACCTCTTGAACGAAAGCCCCCGCACTAACAGCCCTCACCCCCTTGATCCTCCTTTCACTAGGAGGTCTCCCCCCACTTACGGGCTTTATACCAAAATGACTTATTTTACAAGAGCTCTCCAAACAAGACCTCGCCCCTGTAGCAACCCTTGCCGCCCTCACCGCCCTCCTCAGCCTCTACTTTTACCTGCGGCTCTCTTATGCCATGACCCTAACCATATCCCCTAATAATTTATCTGGCACTACACCCTGACGTCTTTCCTCCATTCAACTAACCCTCCCCTTAGCTATCTCCCTGGTAGCCACCCTCTCCCTTTTACCCCTTACCCCAGCCGCGGCAACAATCCTTACCCTCTAAGGAACTTAAGATTGAACAGTCTCAGGACCTTCAAAGTCCTAAGCGGGAGTTAGAACCTCTCAGTCCCTGATAAGGCCTGCGGGATACTACCCCACATCTCCTGCATGCAAAACAGACACTTTAATTAAGCTAAAGCCTTCCTAGACCGGCAGGCCTCGATCCTACAATCTCTTAGTTAACAGCTAAGCGCCCAAACCAGCGAGCATCAGTCTACCTTTCCCCGCCTTTTAAAAAAGGGAGGCGGGGAAAGCCCAGGCAGGGCGTTAACCTGCTCCTTAAGGTTTGCAACCTTATATGCAATGCACCTCCGGGCTTGATAGGAAGAGGACTTAAACCTCTGTATATGGGGCTACAAACCACCGCTTTTCTCTCAGCCATCCTACCTGTGGCAATCACACGTTGATTTTTCTCGACCAACCATAAAGACATTGGTACCCTTTATCTAGTATTTGGTGCATGAGCAGGTATAGTAGGCACCGCCCTAAGCCTGCTTATCCGAGCTGAACTAAGCCAGCCGGGCTCCCTCCTCGGCGATGATCAAATTTATAATGTAATTGTTACGGCGCATGCCTTTGTAATAATTTTCTTTATAGTCATACCTATCATAATTGGAGGCTTTGGAAACTGACTAATTCCTCTAATGATCGGGGCCCCTGACATAGCATTCCCCCGAATAAACAACATAAGCTTTTGACTTCTCCCTCCCTCTTTCCTGCTACTTCTTGCCTCTTCTGGGGTTGAAGCCGGCGCCGGAACTGGGTGAACAGTATACCCTCCCCTGTCCGGAAACCTCGCCCACGCCGGAGCATCCGTTGACCTAACTATTTTTTCCCTTCACCTAGCAGGAATTTCCTCGATCCTAGGGGCCATTAATTTCATCACAACAATTATTAACATGAAGCCCGCAGCCATTTCCCAATACCAAACACCCCTATTTGTATGGGCCGTTCTAATCACGGCCGTCCTGCTTCTGCTGTCCCTCCCCGTCCTCGCTGCTGGAATTACAATACTCCTCACAGACCGAAATCTAAACACAACCTTCTTTGATCCTGCAGGAGGGGGTGACCCAATCCTCTACCAACACCTCTTCTGATTCTTCGGTCACCCCGAAGTTTATATTCTTATTCTTCCCGGCTTCGGAATAATTTCCCATATTGTTGCTTACTATTCCGGTAAAAAGGAACCTTTTGGGTATATGGGCATGGTCTGAGCTATAATGGCTATTGGCCTACTAGGCTTCATTGTATGAGCCCATCATATGTTCACGGTAGGTATAGACGTAGACACACGAGCCTACTTTACATCCGCAACCATAATTATTGCAATTCCAACTGGTGTCAAAGTCTTTAGCTGGCTCGCAACCCTGCACGGGGGTGCCGTTAAATGAGAGACCCCCCTCTTATGGGCCCTCGGCTTCATTTTCCTCTTCACAGTTGGAGGACTCACAGGTATTATTTTAGCTAACTCCTCCCTGGACATTGTACTCCACGACACATATTATGTCGTAGCCCACTTCCATTACGTTCTATCCATAGGCGCTGTCTTTGCTATTGTTGCTGGCTTCGTACACTGATTCCCCCTATTCTCAGGGTACACTCTACACAATACATGAACCAAAATCCATTTTGGGATTATGTTTGCAGGTGTTAATCTTACATTTTTCCCCCAACATTTCCTAGGCCTAGCTGGGATACCCCGACGGTACTCAGACTACCCCGACGCCTACGCCCTTTGAAATACGGTCTCCTCTATTGGGTCGCTCGTCTCCCTAGTAGCAGTAATTATGTTCCTATTCATTATCTGAGAAGCATTTGCCGCCAAACGTGAAGTTCTGGCAGTAGAGCTTACCACAACCAACGTAGAGTGACTGCACGGCTGCCCTCCTCCTTATCATACATTCGAGGAGCCAGCATTTGTTTTAGTCCAAGCAGACTAACGAGAAAGGGAGGGATCGAACCCCCGTATGTTGGTTTCAAGCCAACCACACCAACCACTCTGTCACTTTCTTCATAAGACACTAGTTAAATTATACCGTTGCCTCGTCAAGGCAGCCTTGTGGGTTGAAGTCCCACGTGTCTTGAATAAGTAATGGCACATCCCTCACAACTAGGTTTCCAAGATGCAGCTTCACCTCTCATAGAAGAACTTCTCCACTTTCACGACCACGCCCTAATAATTATTTTCCTAATTAGCGCTATGGTACTTTATATCATTGTGGCTATAATTTCAACTAACCTCACTGATATATATATTTTAGACTCCCAAGAAATTGAGATCATCTGAACAGTTCTTCCGGCTATTATCCTTATCCTCATCGCCCTCCCCTCCCTTCGTATCCTCTACCTTATAGATGAAATCAACGACCCCCACCTAACAATTAAAGCGGTGGGCCACCAATGATACTGAAGCTATGAGTACACAGACTATGAGGACTTAGGTTTCGACTCTTATATAATCCCCACCCAAGACCTAACCCCCGGCCAATTCCGGCTACTTGAGGCAGACCACCGAATAGTAATTCCAGTTGAGTCCCCCATTCGAATCCTCATCTCCGCTGAAGACGTGCTTCACTCCTGGGCCGTCCCCTCTCTCGGCATTAAAATAGACGCAGTCCCAGGTCGACTAAACCAAACAGCCTTTATTGCAGCCCGCTCAGGAGTCTTTTACGGCCAATGCTCTGAAATCTGTGGCGCTAATCACAGCTTTATACCTATCGTAGTTGAAGCAGTCCCACTAGAACACTTTGAAAACTGGTCCTCTTTAATGCTCGAAGACACTTCGCTAGGAAGCTAAACTGGGTTCAGCATTAGCCTTTTAAGCTAAAAACTGGTGGCTCCCAATCACCTCTAGCGACATGCCACAAACCATACCCGCACCCTGATTTTATTGTCTCGCATGCGTTTGATGCGTGTTCCTCTCCGCCATTGTTCCCAAATTAATTACCCAAAAATTCCCCAATAAATTTCCTGCAAAAGTAGTAAAAAAAGCCAGCCTAAAACCGGGAGACTCCGAGTGACCTTGGCATTAAGCCTTTTCGACCAGTTCGAGTCCCCAGTCTATTTAGGCATCCCTTTAATTGTACTAGCCCTTATTCTTCCAGCCGTTATTCTGCCTACCCCTACACCCCGATGACTGGAAAACCGATTATTAGCTACCCAAAACTGATTCATTGGACAATTTACACACCAAGTTTTTCTACCCGTAGGTGTACCCGGTCACAAATGAGCCGTAATTCTTGCCTCCCTAATGCTATACCTGACTTCCCTAAACATACTAGGCCTTCTTCCCTATACCTTCACCCCCACAGCACAACTATCTATTAATTTGGCTCTCGCATTCCCCCTCTGACTTGCCACAGTGATTATTGGGCTACGAAATCAGCCAACCCAAACCTTTGGACACCTTCTTCCAGAAGGAACCCCCACTCCTCTAATCCCCATCCTAATTATTATTGAAACAATTAGCCTCTTTATTCGTCCAGTAGCCCTCAGCGTACGGCTAACAGCCAACCTTACAGCCGGACATCTCCTAATTCATCTTATTGCCATGGCCGTCGCCGTCCTCCTACCCCTCATACCCGTTGTTGCCATCCCCACAGCAATCTTGTTGCTTCTACTGATGCTTCTAGAAATTGCAGTCGCTGTGATCCAGGCCTACGTCTTTGTACTTCTTTTAAGCCTATACCTCCAAGAAAACGTCTAATGGCCCATCAAGCACACGCATATCACATAGTCGATCCTAGCCCCTGACCCTTAACAGGCGCAATTGCTGCCTTATTAATAACCTCAGGCCTTGCTATCTGATTTCATTTTCATTCCACAACATTAATAACTGTTGGAACAGCCCTCCTCCTTCTCACTATGTACCAGTGATGACGAGATATCATTCGAGAAGGGACCTACCAAGGACACCATACGCCCCCCGTCCAAAAAGGCCTCCGATTTGGGATAATCCTTTTTATTACCTCCGAAGTCTTCTTCTTCTTAGGGTTTTTCTGGGCCTTTTATCACGCCAGCCTCGCCCCAACCCCAGAACTAGGGGGCTGCTGACCACCCACGGGCATTACCACCCTCGACCCCTTCGAAGTACCACTGCTAAACACCGCAGTCCTTCTCGCATCCGGAGTGACAGTGACCTGAGCCCACCACAGCATTATAGAAGGGGCCCGAAAACAAACAATTCAATCCCTAACATTGACGATTCTCTTAGGCTTCTATTTTACTTTCCTCCAAGCTTTAGAGTATTACGAAGCCCCCTTCACAATCGCAGACGGAGTCTATGGCTCAACATTTTTCGTAGCCACAGGCTTCCATGGGCTCCATGTTATTATTGGCTCCACATTCTTAGCGGTCTGCCTGCTCCGTCAAATACAATACCACTTTACATCTGATCATCATTTCGGATTCGAAGCAGCTGCCTGATACTGACACTTCGTAGACGTTGTCTGACTATTCCTTTACGTCTCCATCTACTGATGAGGCTCTTAATCTTTCTAGTATTAACGTCAGTATGAGTGACTTCCAATCACCAGGTCTTGGTTAAACCCCAAGGAAAGATAATGAACCTCGTCACAACAATTATTGCAATTGCCATCGCACTCTCCACTATTCTGGCCCTTGTATCCTTCTGACTGCCCCTAATAACGCCCGACCACGAAAAGCTCTCCCCCTACGAATGCGGGTTTGACCCCTTAGGTTCAGCCCGTCTGCCCTTCTCCCTCCGCTTTTTCCTTATCGCTATTCTTTTTCTCCTCTTTGATCTAGAAATCGCCCTCCTTCTTCCCCTTCCCTGGGGGGATCAATTACCCTCACCACTCACTACATTCTTCTGAGCCTCTGCCATCTTAGTCCTCCTAACACTAGGCCTAATCTATGAATGAGTACAAGGAGGCCTAGAATGAGCCGAATAGGCTATTAGTTTAAGAAAAACACTTGATTTCGGCTCAAGAGCTTGTGGTTAAATTCCATAATTACCTGTATGACCCCTGTTCACTTTACCTTTACAACGACCTTCATGTTAGGACTCGCTGGTCTCGCCTTTCACCGAACTCATCTTCTCTCAGCTCTTTTATGTTTAGAAGCCATAATGCTTTCCCTCTTTATTGCCTTGTCAATCTGAACCTTACAACTAGGCTCAACTAACTTTTCAGCCTCCCCCATGCTCCTACTAGCTTTCTCTGCCTGCGAAGCAAGCGCAGGCCTTGCTCTTCTGGTAGCCACAACCCGCACCCACGGAAGCGACCGACTACAAAGCCTGAATCTTCTACAATGCTAAAAATTCTTATCCCCACACTTATACTTATTCCCACAACATGACTAGTCCTCCCAAAATGACTCTGGGTAACAACCCTAGCCCACAGCCTCGTTATCGCACTAGTCAGTTTAACTTGACTAGACAATCTTTCGGAAACGGGTTGGACCTCGCTTAACCCCTACATAGCCCTAGACCCCCTCTCAACCCCTCTTCTAGTTCTTACCTGCTGACTTCTGCCACTAATAATTTTAGCTAGCCAAAACCACACCTCCTCAGAACCCCTCAGTCGCCAACGAATGTATATTACACTACTAACATCCCTGCAAATCTTCCTAATTATAGCCTTTGGCGCCACCGAAGTCATTATGTTCTACGTCATATTTGAAGCTACCCTCATCCCAACTTTGGTTATTATTACCCGCTGAGGAAACCAAACAGAGCGCCTAAATGCAGGAACTTATTTCTTATTTTATACATTAGCGGGCTCCCTCCCCCTTCTCGTAGCCCTCCTCCTCCTACAAAATAATACAGGGACATTGTCCCTCCTGACCCTCCAGTTCTCCACCCCCCTACAGCTAGTGTCTTGCGCAGACAAAATATGATGGGCTGGCTGCCTCCTAGCATTTCTAGTCAAAATGCCCCTGTACGGGGTCCACTTATGGCTCCCCAAAGCACACGTAGAGGCCCCTATTGCAGGCTCAATAATTCTTGCAGCCGTACTCCTAAAACTAGGGGGCTACGGAATAATGCGAATGATGACCATGCTAGAGCCCCTAACCAAGGAACTCAGCTACCCCTTTATTGTATTTGCCCTCTGAGGCGTAATTATGACGGGCTCAATTTGCCTCCGCCAAACCGACTTAAAATCCCTAATTGCTTATTCATCAGTAAGCCATATAGGCCTCGTTGCAGGGGGCATCCTCATCCAGACACCCTGAGGTTTTACAGGAGCCCTTATTCTGATGATTGCACACGGACTAACGTCCTCCGCCTTGTTCTGCCTAGCAAACACTAATTATGAACGCACCCACAGCCGAACAATACTCTTAGCCCGAGGCTTACAAATGGCCCTCCCCCTTATGACAACCTGGTGATTCCTTGCCAGCCTTGCCAACCTTGCCCTTCCCCCTCTCCCTAATCTTATAGGAGAACTTATAATTATTACCTCTTTATTTAACTGGTCCCCCTGAACCCTGTTATTAACAGGAGCCGGGACACTAATTACTGCCGGTTACTCCCTCTACATGTTCTTAATGACACAACGGGGCCCCCTCCCCGCACACATTATTGCCCTAGACCCCTCCCACTCTCGAGAACATCTAGTTATTGTTCTTCACCTGCTCCCTCTTGCCCTCCTTATCCTCAAACCCGAGCTAATTTGAGGCTGAACCTGCTGTTAATATAGTTTAATATAAAACATTAGACTGTGGCTCTAAAAACAGGGGTGAAACCCCCCTTATTTACCGAGAGAGGCTCGCCAGCAACGGAGACTGCTAATTTTCGTGTCCTTGGTTGGACCCCAAGGCTCACTCGTTATTGAGCTCCTAAAGGATAACAGCTCATCCGCTGGTCTTAGGAACCAGAAACTCTTGGTGCAAATCCAAGTAGCAGCTATGCACCCCACCTCCTTAATAATAACAACAAGCCTGATAACCATCTTCTTACTTCTAGCATACCCTGTTCTAACAACCCTCTCCCCTGCCCCCCGAGCCGCCGACTGAGCTCTTACACAAGTTAAAGCCGCAGTAAAACTGGCATTCTTCGTTTCCTTACTCCCGCTATTCTTATTTATAAACGAAGGGGTAGAAGCAATCATCACCAGCTGAAACTGAATAAACACTCTCACCTTTGATGTAAACCTTAGCCTAAAGTTCGATCACTACTCTATTATCTTTGTCCCTATTGCACTTTACGTAACATGGTCTATTCTAGAGTTCGCAGCATGATATATGCACGCAGACCCCTTCATGAACCGATTCTTTAAATACCTCCTAGTTTTCCTCATCGCAATGGTTGTTCTAGTAACAGCAAACAATATGTTTCAACTCTTTATTGGTTGAGAAGGGGTAGGCATTATGTCGTTCCTCCTTATTGGCTGATGATACGGACGAGCCGATGCCAACACAGCCGCCCTACAAGCAGTAGTATATAACCGAGTTGGGGATATCGGGCTCATCCTTGCCATAGCATGAATGGCAACCAACCTAAATTCATGAGAAATACAGCAAATATTTGTAACTGCCAAGAACTTTGACCTGACCCTGCCCCTCCTTGGACTAATTGTTGCTGCCACCGGCAAATCAGCCCAATTTGGCCTTCACCCCTGGCTTCCCTCTGCCATAGAGGGCCCTACACCGGTCTCTGCCCTATTACACTCCAGCACCATGGTCGTAGCAGGCATTTTTCTTCTGATCCGAATAAGCCCCCTTATTGAAAACAACCCAGCAGCCCTAACCCTTTGCCTGTGTCTAGGCGCCCTCACAACCCTATTTACTGCCACCTGTGCCCTCACCCAAAACGATATCAAAAAAATCGTTGCATTCTCAACATCAAGCCAGCTGGGGCTCATAATAGTAACGATTGGGCTAAATCAACCTCAACTCGCCTTCCTTCACATCTGTACACACGCTTTCTTCAAAGCAATACTCTTCCTTTGCTCCGGCTCAATCATCCACAGCCTGAACGATGAACAAGACATTCGTAAAATAGGGGGCATGCATCACCTCACCCCTGTTACCTCCTCCTGCCTCACCATCGGCAGCTTAGCCCTCACGGGAACTCCTTTCCTAGCCGGATTCTTTTCCAAAGACCCCATCATCGAAGCACTAAACACATCACACCTTAACGCCTGAGCCCTTACACTTACCCTCCTCGCTACCTCCTTCACAGCCGTATACAGCCTCCGCGTTGTATTCTTCGTATCTATGGGCCACCCCCGATTCAACACTTTCTCCCCTATTAACGAAAACAACCCAATAGTTGTTAATCCCATTAAACGATTAGCCGTCGGCAGCATTATTGCAGGTCTCTTAATCACCTCTAATGTTATTCCCCTAAAAACGCCAGTCATGTCCATACCCCCTCTATTGAAACTAGCAGCCCTTACCGTTACAATCCTAGGACTTATGGTTGCTTTAGAACTTGCCTCCCTAACAAACAAGCAACTTAAGACTACCCCTACACTTGCGCCCCATCACTTTTCCAACATGCTAGGCTTCTTCCCCCCAATCATTCACCGTTTTACACCAAAACTCAACCTGGTACTAGGTCAAACAATTGCCAACCAACTAATCGACCAAACCTGACTAGAAAAGGCCGGCCCCAAAGCCCTGGTCTCATCCAACATCCCCCTCATTACCACAACAAGCAACGCCCAACAAGGTATAATTAAAACATACCTTGCCTTATTCCTTCTTACCCTAACTTTCGCCGCCCTCCTAGTCTCTTATTAAACCGCTCGAACCGTCCCCCGCTCCATTCCCCGAGTTAACTCTAGCACTACAAACAACGTAAGCAACAAAACCCAAGCACTAATTACCAACATTCCCCCACCAAGTGAATATATTAACGCTACCCCTCCCGTATCCCCCCGGAACACTGAAAACTCCTCCATGTCATCCGAAGGCACTCAAGACGCCTCGTATCACCCCCCTGATAAAACCCCACAAACCAGAATAATACCTACCATGTATACTCCCATATATATTACAACACTTGGGCTTCCCCAGCTCTCAGGGTATGGCTCAGCAGCCAAGGCTGCTGAATAAGCAAACACAACTAATATCCCCCCTAGATAAATTAAAAATAGAACTAATGATAAAAAAGAGCCCCCGTAGCCTACTAAAACCCCACACCCCATCCCCGCTACAACCACTAAACCTAGGGCAGCAAAGTAAGGAGACGGATTAGAGGCAACCGCCACTAACCCTAATACTAAACCAAACAAAAACAGACACATCATATAAGTCATAATTCCCGCCAGGATTTTAACCTGGGCCGATGGCTTGAAAAACCACAGTTGTTATTCAACTACAAGAACCCTAATGGCAAATCTCCGAAAGACTCACCCACTGCTAAAAATTGCAAACGACGCATTAGTTGACCTCCCAACTCCCGCTAACATCTCAGTTTGATGAAACTTTGGCTCACTCCTAGGCCTCTGCCTAGGCGCCCAAATCCTTACAGGCTTGTTCCTCGCAATACACTACACCCCTGATGTTGAATCCGCCTTTGCCTCCGTCGCACACATCTGCCGAGACGTTAACTTCGGATGACTAATCCGAAACCTCCACGCAAACGGAGCATCATTCTTCTTCATCTGCCTCTACTTTCACATTGGCCGTGGCCTTTACTACGGCTCATACCTCTACAAAGAGACATGAAACATTGGAGTAGTACTTTTCCTCCTCGTAATGATAACCGCATTCGTTGGCTACGTCCTCCCCTGAGGACAAATGTCCTTCTGAGGTGCCACTGTCATCACAAATCTCTTATCTGCCGTTCCCTATGTAGGCACCACACTTGTCGAATGAATCTGAGGCGGCTTCTCAGTAGATAACGCCACCCTTACCCGATTTTTCGCCTTCCACTTCCTCCTCCCCTTTATCGTTGCAGCCATGGCAATCCTTCACCTACTGTTCCTCCATGAAACAGGGTCAAACAATCCAATTGGCCTAAACTCAAATACAGACAAAATTTCCTTCCACCCCTACTTCTCTTACAAAGACCTCCTGGGCTTCGCAGTTATGTTAACACTACTTGCCTCCCTGGCACTATTTTCCCCCAACCTCCTTGGAGACCCAGACAACTTCACACCCGCCAACCCAATGGTAACCCCTCCCCATATTAAGCCTGAATGATACTTCCTATTTGCGTACGCCATCCTCCGCTCAATTCCGAACAAGCTAGGAGGAGTACTAGCCCTTCTCGCCTCCATCCTTATTCTCATAGTAGTTCCCCTCCTACATACATCAAAACAACGTGCCCTAACATTCCGTCCCGTGTCCCAATTCCTATTCTGAACCCTCGTCGCAGATGTAGCCATCCTCACATGGATTGGAGGTATGCCCGCAGAACAACCCTTCATTATCATCGGCCAAGTCGCATCCTTGCTCTACTTCTCCCTATTCCTGATCTTTTTCCCACTTGCAGGGTGGGCAGAAAACAAGGTCCTTGGATGATCATGCATTAGTAGCTCAGTGCCAGAGCGCCGGTCTTGTAAACCGGATGCCGGAGGTTAAAATCCTCCCTTTTGCTCAAAGAAAGGAGATTCCAACTCCTGCCCCTAACTCCCAAAGCTAGGATTCTGAACTAAACCATTCTTTGCTCTATATATATATATACATATATGTATTATCACCATACATTTATATTAACCATGTAATCAATAGTACATGGGGACAAATATGTATTATAACCATATATTGTACTTAACCATATTTGTTTAGTACATATAATACTAAGGGGTACATAAAGCATAACATCTCATAATCTTACATTATAATTCACAGGGACAGTCCCAGATTTAAGACCGAGCACAATTAACCCATATGTCTAGATATACCAAGAACCTGACATCCTATTAATTCTCGGATATTAAATGCAGTAAGAGCCTACCATCCAGCTCATTTCTTAATGCACACGGTTATTGAAGGTGAGGGGCAATAACTGTGGGGGTTTCACTTAGTGAATTATTCCTGGCATTTGGTTCCTACTTAAGTCCATTTATTGATGTTATTCCCCATTCATTCATTGGCGCTTGCATAAGTTAATGGTGTACAACATACGACTCGTTACCCACCAAGCCGAGCGTTCTTTCCAGTGAGCAACTGGTTCTCTTTTTTTTTTAGCCTTTCACTTGACATTTCAGAGTGCACACGGTAATGGTTTTTAAGGTTGAACATTTCCTTAATGTAAGAAAACGGTAATATTAACGATAACCACATAAAAAGATATCAGGAGCATAAGTACTAGTCACCCCTGGAGTATCTAATAGGTTGCCCCCCCTTGGGTTTTTACGCGTTAAACCCCCCTACCCCCCTAAACTCCTGAGATCTCTAATACTCCTGTAAACCCCCCGTAAACAGAATAGACCCCAGATTTAGGGTTACCCACACAACATACAACATGTACATATACATTATTGTAAATAATGTACATGATTGCGTAACTTATTAAAAATTCATGCCTGAGAAGATTGAAAGGGGCCTCCCTAATGAGCGGGAAGACACTAACCACGTTCACCTTTAGTCAAAATATAATATATACATTATTGTAAATAATGTACAT